GTATGCGTGGCTCAAAAAAAATCTAATCTAATTAGGAAATATAAATATACAACTCACTATATAGAATCTAGAGTAATAGCCCCAAAGATATTAGAGTAGAGAGAGTTGTAAAAAAAAAAAGGGGGAAAGAGATCTAAAAGATCTTTTTCCTAAAATTCTTGGTTGATCCACTTATATTATACCATTCTCTCCTGAATAGATATTCATTTTATATTGCTGGTCGGCCAATCCTAATATTTCCTATTCGGAATCAGAATTTGAATAAGAATTCTTGTGGTTTACGAAGTGTGAGTAAAAAAAGAGGGGTGCTCTATAGAAAGATTCCCATTTCAGTTGATTTTCTTCAGCGATTGACCAAAATAAAATTTTCAGAAATAATAAATTGCGTGAACTTAGATCAATCAAATAATGATATTTCTATCCACTGATTCGGCCTAAGCAATTTGTCTATTTAGATTGTATCCGTGCGGGAGAATGATAAAGAAAGGGGAAGAAGTATTTACAAACAAAAAAGGGATTCATAAAAAATAGGGTGATTCGGATCGGAAAGGGAGGTTTTACTAGGTATATTATATGTAAAAAATCGCTATGCTAAAAGTCAACTTGTTTTTCGACGCATAATTCTCGAATTCGATTGAATTTAAGATGAATGAAGAGTTGGTTTACGTTATGGAAGAAAGGCGTGTATAGGTGATTGATATTAAATATTGACTAGTTATATATGAACTAAAGAGATATTCAATTTGCCCTACTACTATAAATTTGATGGCTATTCCAATAGAAGTCTTTCCGTATCCTCTGGGACTGTGAGTTCAATGAATAAACAGATGAAATCAAGAAAAAAATCGAAGAATTCAAAGAATGGTTCGGAACAAAGAAATGGACGGACGAAAGTCGTACGGATTCACAAAGACTTTGTCGATAGGAACTAAAAAAGAGATATCGAAGTAAAGTAGTTTTGATCCTTGAATAAGATTATTACTTCAATTTGAAGTTTGTAGTTACTTCGACTGGATGAATTGTAGCGATGTAATATTAAGTTATAATTCATCGGCTGACTGTATCATTAACCATTTTTTTTTGTATGAGGAACTTATCATGAATCCACTGATTTCTGCCGCTTCCGTTATTGCTGCTGGATTGGCTGTAGGGCTTGCTTCTATTGGACCTGGAGTTGGTCAAGGTACTGCTGCGGGCCAAGCTGTAGAAGGTATCGCGAGACAGCCTGAGGCGGAGGGAAAAATACGAGGTACTTTATTGCTTAGTCTAGCTTTTATGGAAGCTTTAACAATTTATGGCCTGGTTGTAGCATTAGCACTTTTATTTGCGAATCCTTTTGTTTAATCTTATAAATTCGAAAAAGCAATAACCCACGGGAAGGGCAGATTTGTGGATGAGGAATTAGCATACTCACTCGCTTTCATCCTTTCCCCGTTCGTAGTCTAAGGAACCCCCTTTTATATTTTTTAGGAAGGGTTTAAATAAAGAAGGGGGTAATTCACCATTTCTAAATCGAATCTTTTTTGGCTCGATTTAGAAATAGTAAAATATATATATATATCAAATATATCAAAGGGGGGCAGGACGATACAAAAAGAACTCTGTTCTTTTTTTTTTAGTCTATCTATAAGAGGAGATCATATGAAAAATGTAACCGATTCTTTCGTTTCTTTAGGCCACTGGCCATCCGCCGGGAGTTTCGGGTTTAATACCGATATTTTAGCAACAAATCTAATAAATCTAAGTGTAGTGCTTGGGGTATTGGTTTTTTTTGGAAAGGGAGTGTGTGCGAGTTGTTTATTTCAAGAATAGGCTGGATCCAACCAGCTGTACTTTTTATGTTATAACTAGGAAAAGTAGGTACATTATCTCACGAATGACTTCTGAATAAAAAAATCATATGCAAGAACCATAGCATTTCGTTATTCGTTGGTAAATCCGCTTTGATTCTCTATCAACCAAAAATGTGGGACCATTAACTATGGTTAAAGCTAAATCATTTGAAGTCCAGACGCAGCATGGTACTCTTTCTACCACAATATGAATATTAATATAGAGATGCTTTCAAAATGAATAATTTATCTATATAAGAACACTCATATGGATAAAATGATTTGAACCGCTTATTACAAAAATTGGGATTAAACCCCCTTTTATCCAATGATGAATCGACGACCTATGTATTGTGTATTAAAGGAAGAAAACCCTTTTGGATTTTTGGATAAAAAAAAAAAGAAACAACTTTGTTGACAATTACATATTTTTGTTTGGTCAGAAGAGTCCTCCGACTTTTTTGGTTTTGGATTAGTGATTGGTTTTGATATTTTTATTTTGGAATATGAAGAGAGTAGAGGATAGGCTCATTACATTCAAAAAAAGATATGGGAATTTCTCATAAGTAATTGAGCGTGAGAGCCAAATGAATCGAAAGATTCATGTTTGGTTCGGGAAGGGATCATGGAAGTTTTTAAATGAATGGAAAGAGAATCTACTTTCATTA